ATAAATTGACTTTACTCAACTAATCATAAAGACATTGGTACTATATATTTAATTTTCAGAGCATGAACAGGAATATTAGGAACAGCATTAAGAATAATTATTCGCACAGAATTAGGTCAACCAGGATCATTAATTGGAAATGATCAAATTTTCAATGTTGTAGTCACTGCTCATGCATTTATTATAATCTTCTTTATAGTAATACCAGCCATAATTGGGGGCTTCGGTAACTGATTAATTCCTATAATATTAGGAGCACCAGATATGGCTTTCCCACGTATAAATAATATAAGTTTTTGATTACTCCCCCCCTCTCTAATATTTCTATTAATATCATCAATAGTAGAAAGTGGTGCCGGAACAGGCTGAACAGTTTATCCTCCTTTAGCCGCTAATATTTCTCACAGTGGATCAAGAGTAGATATAGCTATTTTCTCTTTACATATTGCAGGAATCTCCTCAATTCTAAGTTCTATTAATTTTATTACAACTATTATTAATATACGGTCTACTTCAATATTATTTGAACGTTTATCATTATTTACATGATCAGTTTTATTAACTACAATTCTATTACTTTTATCTTTACCAGTTCTAGCAGGAGCTATTACAATACTATTAACTGATCGTAATTTCAATACATCATTTTTTGATCCATGCGGTGGAGGGGATCCTGTCCTCTATCAACACTTATTCTGATTCTTCGGCCATCCAGAAGTCTATATTTTAATTCTCCCAGGATTCGGAATAATTTCCCATATTATTTGCTTTCAAACTGGTAAAAAAGAAACTTTTGGTAACCTAGGCATAATTTATGCCATAATTTCAATTGGTTTATTAGGTTTTATTGTATGAGCTCATCATATATTTACTATTGGAATAGATGTAGATACTCGAGCTTATTTTACTGCTGCTACCATAATTATTGCTGTACCAACCGGTATTAAAATTTTTAGATGACTAGCAACACTACATGGATCTAATATTAAGTATGAACCCTCCCTTTTATGGTCTCTAGGATTTGTATTTCTATTTACTATAGGTGGAATGACTGGCGTAATTTTAGCCAACTCCTCCATTGATATTATTATACATGATACATATTACGTTGTAGCACATTTTCACTATGTTTTATCTATAGGAGCAGTGTTTGCTATTTTTGCTGGAATTACACATTGATTTCCCATAATATTTGGATTATCAATAAACTCAAAACTATTAAAAGCTCAATTTTTAATAATATTTATTGGAGTTAACGTTACATTTTTTCCTCAACATTTTCTAGGTCTTAATGGTATACCTCGACGATATTCTGATTATCCAGACTTCTACACTTGTTGAAATACCATTTCATCTTTAGGTAGAATTTTATCAACCCTAGCTGTAATCTTTTTTATATTTATCATTTGAGAAACAATATCCTCAAACCGATTAATTAAATTCTCTCACTATACAACTTCATCATTAGAATGACAAATAAATTTTCCTCCATCTCATCATACATTTAATCAATCAAACATTTTTATCTCATAAATGCCATTTTGATCAGAAATACTATTTACAGACTCAAATTCACCTATTATAGAACAATTAATTTTTTTTCATGATCATTCTATAATTATTTTAACAATAATTACTTTAATAATTCTATATATAATAATTAATATTTCAATAAATAAATTTTCATCTAATATAATTTTAGAAGGTCAAGAAATTGAAACTATCTGAACTATTTTACCAGCCATTATACTTATGTTTATTGCCATCCCATCAATTCGAATTTTATATCTAATAGAAGAATCTTTTAATCCTGAAATCACAATTAAGGTTATAGGACATCAATGATACTGAAGATATGAATATTCTAATTTCAATATTACATTCGATTCTTTCATAATTTCAAACTCAGAAATACTTATAAGATCTTTCCGATTATTAGATGTAGATAATAATATAATTATTCCTATAATAAATAATATTCGAATATTAATTTCATCATCTGATGTTATTCATTCATGAACTATTCCAAGAATAGGTGTAAAAATGGATGCAATTCCAGGTCGTATAAACCAAATTATATTACTACCTCTTCGTCCTGGTTTATTTTATGGACAATGTTCAGAAATTTGTGGAGCAAATCATAGTTTTATACCCATCTGTATAGAATCTACTTCCACAAAAAATTTTTTAAATTGAATTAAATCTTTAAACTCATTGAATGGCCGAATCATAGGCTATGGTCTCTTAAACCAATAAATAGTTATACTTTCAATGAAAAAATTAGTTAATTTCATAATATAAAAATGTCATTTTTAAGTAACCTATAGTATTTTTTAATTCCACAAATAATACCTATAAATTGAATATTTCTATTTATATTTATACTTTTTAATATATATATTCTCAAAACTAATATTTACTTTTTTATAAATAAAAATATTAAAATTAAATATAACAATAACAAAAAAAAATTGGTTTTAAACTTTAAATGATAATAAATCTATTTTCCAGTTTTGATCCTTCATCATCTAATTATTTATCTATAAATTGAATTTCAATAATAATTTGTTTAATTCTAATTCCACTTAATTATTGAAAAACTCCATCAAATTTATCCCAAGCATTTATTAATATTATAACATTTATTCACAAAGAAATTGGTGAAAACACTTCTAAAAATAATATAAAAATTATTATAATAATATATATATATATATTATTTATCTTAACAAATAATTTTATAGGCCTATTTCCCTACATCTTTACTGCATCTAGACATATATCATTATCTTTAATAATAGCACTTCCTTTATGATTATCTATTAATATCTTTGGATGAATAAATAAAACTAATTATATGTTAGCCCATCTTGTTCCTTCTGGAACTCCTATATTATTATCTTATTTTATAGTTATAATTGAAACAATTAGAAATATTATCCGTCCCATTACTCTCTCTATCCGTCTATCAGCAAACATAATTGCTGGACATTTATTAATAACCCTATTAAGAGAGATTCCAGAATCTATAAATAAACTATTACCAATAATCTTAATACCTTTAATAATCCTAATTATTCTTGAATTAGCAGTTGCAGTGATTCAAAGATATGTGTTTACCATATTAATTTCCCTATATATTTCAGAAATCAACTAATGTCATATCATGCCTTCCATATAGTAGAAAAAAGTCCATGGCCAATTACAGGTGCAATTTCAACTCTTACAATTTTAATAAGTCTAATCACAATAATACATAATAATTCTTATAATATGATAATATTAGCCATTATAATCACAATTTTAACCATATTTCAATGATGACGAGATGTTATCCGCGAATCAGCATTTCAGGGATGTCACACACTAATAGTATTAAAAGGTTTAAAAATAGGAATATTATTATTTATCTTATCAGAGATCTTATTTTTTTTCTCCTTTTTCTGAGCTTTTTTTCATGCAAGTCTATCTCCTAACATTGAATTAGGGGTAATATGGCCACCAACTAGAATTATACCTTTTAACCCATTCCATATCCCACTTTTAAATACTATTATTCTCTTATCCTCGGGAGCTACAGTAACATGATCTCATCATGCTATTTTATATAATAACTATAAAAATAGTTTATACGCACTAATAATAACTATTCTCCTTGGTATTTATTTTACATTTCTCCAATACTTAGAATATAAACAAGCCATTTTCACCATCTCAGATAGAGTTTTCGGTTCATTATTTTTTGTAATAACAGGATTTCACGGACTTCATGTAATTATTGGAACCTTGTTTCTGATTGTTAACGCAATTCGAATTATTATAAATCATTTATCTTCAGAACATCATTTTAGATTTGAAGCAGCATCCTGATACTGACATTTTGTTGATGTAGTATGATTGTTTTTATATATTTGTGTTTATTGATGATCTTTTTATTTTATTAGTATAACAAGTACATATAACTTCCAATTATAAAGTTAATCATTAATAAAATAATAAAATTTTCATTTATTTCATTTATATTATCATTATTAATAATAATTATTTATTTATTATTGTCAAAAAAACATAATTTTTATAATAATAATAAAATAAACCCATTCGAATGTGGGTTCGACCCAATTATAAATAATCGTATATCTTTTTCTATTCGATTTTTTAAAATTACCTTAATCTTCCTGATTTTTGATATTGAAATCATTTTAATATTACCATCAACTATTATATGAATCAACTCATTATTATTTTTTATTTCAATTAATTTACTATCACTTATTATCATCATAGGTTTATTTTATGAATGAATATTTGGATCACTAAACTGAATTAAATAGATAAATAGTTAAATATATAACATTTAATTTGCTTTTAAATATTGAAAAATTCTTTATCTTAAATATTAATGAAATGTTAAACATATTCAATTTCGACCTGAAAATAGGATAATCCCATTTTAATAGAAGCCAAAATAGAGGCTATTCATTGTTAATGAATATAATGAATTATCCTATTAAGATTATAAACTTAAAGCTGCTAACTTTAATAAAATGTGTACATTTAATCTTTTTATTTATAGTGTATAAAAATATAATATTTTCAATATTAAGATGAAAATTTTCTAAATAAGAAAATATAGTTTATTTAAAACATTAGTTTTGTAAACTACAAAAGATATTTATCTATTTTCTATAATTTTAACATTGTTAATTAATTTAATAATTATTATATCAAACAGCCCAATTATTATAATTATAATAATTATATCGTTAACTATTATTAATGCCATTTTATTAATAACAAAATTAAAGTTTTCATGATTCTCATTAATATTAATCTTAATAATATTAGGAGGAATAATTATCTTATTTATCTATATTGCAAGACTCTCTCCAAATAATATAAATATTAACGTGTATTATTCCCCTATTATATTAATTATTATAACTTTATCTTACTTTAAAATTAACAACAATATATTAATCTCATCAAAAAACTATATTTTTCAATTAATAACCTCATTCTCCTTTCTCAGATCAATCTTAATTATATTATACCTATTAATATCCTTATTTTTAATTCTAAAATTAATAATAAATATTAATAATCCATTAGTTTTAAATTAATGTTAATTCGTAAATCTCATTTAATTATAAAAATTATAAATTCATCTCTATGAGATCTACCCTCTCCATCAAACATTTCACTAATATGAAATTTTGGATTTATACTAGGCATATGTTTATCAATTCAATTAATTTCAGGAATTATATTATCATTACATTTCTGTGCAAACATTATAGAAGCATTTAATTCCGTGTCTCATATTAATCACGATGTAAGAATAGGTTGATTAATACGATCTATTCATGCAAATGGAGCATCTATATTCTTTTTTTTTATCTACCTCCATATCGGTCGAGGAATCTATTATTCATCATACCATTTAGTATCAACTTGAATATCTGGGGTATTTATTTTATTTATTTTAATAGGCACCTCCTTTTTAGGTTATGTTCTACCTTGAGGACAAATATCTTTTTGAGGGGCAACAGTAATTACAAACCTATTAACTGCTATTCCTTATGTAGGCTCATCTATTACATATTGAATTTGAGGTGGTTTCTCTGTTGATAATGCCACACTAAATCGATTTTTCTCTCTTCATTTTATTATACCATTTATTATTATAATTATAGTAATAATTCATCTAATATTTCTTCATGAAACAGGATCAAATAATCCAATAGGATTATCTATAAACATTGATAAAATTCCATTTCATCCATATCACTCAATTAAAGATATTATAATTCTATCCTGTATCATTATATTATTTTCATCCCTATCTTTAATTTATCCTTTTATATTGTCTGATCCAGAAAATTATATCCCAGCCAACCCTATATTAACACCACCCCATATTCAACCTGAATGATATTTTTTATTTGCATATGCAATTCTACGAAGCATTCCAAACAAATTAGGGGGTGTGATAGCATTATTAATATCAATTATTATTATTACCATCTTTCCACTATCTATAAAAAATAAATTCAATACTATATCTTTTTATCCTATTTCATCTTATATATTTTGAATTTTAGTAAATACATTCATAATATTAACATATTTAGGAGCATGTCCTGTAGAATATCCATTTATTATATCAGGGCAATTAATAAGTATTTTATATTTTTCATTATTTTTAATTATTCCACTAATCAGTAAATGATTTTTTAACTAAATTAAGTATTTACTTTGAAAGTAAAAAATAGATAAACATCTAAAAATCTAGTAGAAGAATCATCATACATAAATTTACAATTTATCACCTTTATCAGCCATTCTACTTATCCATAAAATATATCACTTCTTTTTCAAAGAAATATTTTAACTTAAACTATATGAATTATATTATTATAATAATAAAAAGTAAAATAAATAAAACAAAAAAATATTTAATACCTGATCTTATTTTTAATAATAATATACCATAAATAGTTATAAAATTTGATATCCCTATCCCCTCAATATTTTCTATCCAACCAATATCAATTAAATCAAATCTAACCTTTGAAAACCTAAATACTCATAATATTGAACGAGATGACCCATAAAATATACCTCATATTCCAACTAAATAAAATAATCAATATGAAAATACTCTTATTCTCCAAAAATATATATAAATATAATATATAATAAATGTTGATAATATTATTAAAATCAATGGAAACAATTTTATCTCCATTTTATATAATCTAAGCCAATATATATCAAAAATTAATCACATAAATAGTCTACCTATTATAATAACAAAAACTCCTATTAATATAATAGGAATTACTATTTCATCATCTTCCCCATAAAAGATAAAAGACATATTACTTCTTCCTATTATAAAGACATAATAAACTAAACGAAAAGAATATATTAATCTTCTTATAACTCTAAATACAATCATAAATATAATAAATAAAGAATAATTATATATGTTAACTACCTCAAGCAATAAATCCCTAGAATAAAACCCTCTTAAAAAAGGAAAACCAATTAATGACAAACTTCCTACTATTATTATTATTTTAATTAATATTCTTACATTAATAAATTCTCCCAACAACCGAATATCCTGTTTTCCTCTCATTCCATGAATAATTACTCCTGCACACAAAAATAATATAGCCCTAAATATAGCATGTATTAATAAATGAAAATAAGAAATTTCTCAATATCCTAAACTCAATGAAAATATTATCATTCCTAATTGTCTCAAGGTAGATATTGCAATAATCTTTTTAATGTCAGTCTCCAACAAAGCCCCAATTCCTGATAATATTATAGTCATTAAAGAAATTATTAATAAAAAAGATCTAAAAACCCCACCACTAAAATATAAATTAAAGCGAATAATTAAATATACACCAGCAGTTACTAGTGTTGAAGAATGGACTAAAGATGAGACAGGCGTTGGAGCCGCTATTGCTATAGGTAATCATGCAGAAAAAGGAATTTGTGCTCTCTTAGTAAAAGCACCTAACATAATTATAATAATAATAATATTAAAAAATTCAGAACTTATCATATATGTAACAAAATTTCATCTACCAAAATTAAAAAAAAACACAATTGAAACTAAAATACCCATATCACCTATTCGATTAATTAATACAGTAACCATACCAGAATTATATGAAATAACGCTTCTATAATAAATTACAAGACAATAAGAAACTACACCTAGCCCATCTCACCCAAGTATAATTGATCACATTCTTGGTATTATAATTATTAGTAATATTCTTATCAAAAATAATAAAACCAACCATAAAAATCCCCTCTTATTATAATCAAACCTTATATATGAATATCTATAACAAATTACCAAACCTGAAATTATAGTAACAATAGATATAAATCTCATACTTACCCAATCAATAAAAACTAAAACTCCACCATCAATTTGATTAAATATAAAAAAATTAAAAACAATTAAATAATTTAACATTCTAAATATCATATAAAACGAAAAAAAAATTATAATAAATCTAATAAAAATTAACATAATTCCTAATTTTATATATATTACCTTAAAAACAATTTCCTATAAATCCACAACTTATTATTCTATATAAACTATTAAAGTTAAATTAATAGTATATCCCCTTTTATAATAAGTAAAAATATTGGAATAATATGTCTAACTCTAATTAAATATTCACGATTTACAATTATAAATTTAAAATAATTAATTCATCTTATACCATGACAAATATAAGAAAAAATATATAATGAATAACAAGCTCTTATAAAAGAAATTAATATAATAATAATCACAAAAAAATATCTAAACCTAATTACTCTAATTATTAGACCCACCTCACTTATATAATTTACTCTAATAGGTAAACCAAAATTCAAACAACATATTAAAAATCAAAAACTTATAAAATATAAAAAACGTTTTCCTATTCCCCTCAACATTATAATTCTTCGTCTACCAACATGCTCATAATAAATATTAACTATATAAAATAAACCTGAGGAACATAATCCATGTGCTATCATTATAAGTATTATACTTTTTATGCCCAATAAACTCAATCTAAATAAACCAGCCATAACAACTCTTATATGAACAATAGATGAATAAGCAATTATAGTTTTAATATCATTCTGAATCATACAATAAAAAGATGTAATTAAACCTCCAATCAAAACAAATACAACTATAATATTAAAATAATTAAAATCTCTTATAATTACTCTTATAAACCGAAAAAGTCCATACCCACCCAACTTTAATAAAACCCCAGCTAAAATTATAGAACCAGATACAGGAGCTTCAACATGTGCCCTAGGTAATCAAAGATGTAAAATAAATATTGGTATTTTAACCAAAAATAATAATACTAAAAAAAAATTATAAAATACCCCAAAACATATAAAATCATTAATATCAATCAAAATATATCTAACTCTTATATTTATACACATATATAATAGCACCAAAAATATTGGTAAAGAACCAAACATAGTATATATTAACAAATATAAACCCGCCTGCATTCGTTCTATATTTAAACCTCAAAAATAAATAATAAAAATAATAGGAATTAATACTCTTTCAAAAAAAATAAAAAATCCTAATAAATTAAAAACAAAAAAACTTAGAACTAATATTATAAAAATTATAATCTCTAATAAATTATACATAAAACTATTTCAAATATTATAATTCCTTACTCTAAGTCGTATTAAAATTATAATAAAATATCTCAAAAAAATAAATAAATATCTTATTAGATCTAGTCCACCCCAATAACTTATAACAAAAATATTTAAATCTCAATTAAATAATAATACTAAAATTATTACAATAATTATAAATAAATAAAGATATATTAACAAATTAATACCCAAAAAATTGACCAAAAAAATTACAATAATAATTTTTATCATTTAATTAAATCTTTCAAACTAAATATTTTTAAAGAACCATCAATTATAATAATCACTAATAAACCTAAACCTATTCTAGCCTCAATAACTATAATTACTATAAAAAAAATAATATAATAAAAATACCCACTAAGTATATAAACAATTATCAATCTAAAAACACCTAATATTATAACCTCCATTCTTAGCATTATCATAAGAACATGTTTTTTATACATACAAAAATTTATTAATCCACCTAAATAAATAATAAAACCAAAAATTAACATTTAATACATAGATAATATAATTATAATAAATATAATAAAAATTCTAAATGGCAAAATAATCCTTCAAGCCACTATTATTAAATTATCATAACGGAAACGTACTAATGTCCCACGAATTCATAATCTAAAAAAAATCAATAAAACAAAATTTAAGTTAAAAACCCCCAACCCACCAAAAAAAATTATTGATCTCAAAACACAAAAAAACAAAATATTTCCATATTCTCCTATAAAAAGTAAAGCAAATCCTCCACCACCATACTCAACATTAAATCCTGAAACTAACTCCGACTCACCTTCTGAAAAATCAAATGGGGTTCGATTCAATTCAGCTAAAAAAACAATTATTCAAATAAAAAAAAGTATAAAAACTATAATAAAATTTATAAAATATTCCTGAAAAATTTTATTATATAGATAATTATAAGATATACTTATAAATATAACCCCAATTAACAAAAAAGACATACCAACCTCATAAGAAATAACTTGAGCTACTCCACGATAACAACCCAATAAAGAATATTTTCTATTAGAACTTCATCCTCTAAATAAAATTACATATACTCCTAATCTAGAAATACACAAAAAATATACTATATCATAATTTATAATAAACTCATTAAATCAAGGAAAAATTAATCAATATATGAGCATTAAAAATAAGCCAAACATAGGAAAAAAAAAAAAAAAAAAAAAATTTAATATTAATATATCTATCTTATCCCTTCTAAAAAGTTTAGTTGCATCCGAAAAAGGTTGAAAAATTCCAGCAAATCCAACCTTTAAAGGACCTTTACGAATTTGAATATATCCTAAAACTTTTCGTTCTAACAAAGTTACAAAAGCTACACTTAAAAGAATAATTAAACATAAAAAAACATTCATAACTATCTCAAATATTTCTAAAGGTATAAAACATATGAAAAGCTTAAATTTTCCGCATAATTCTGCCACTTTAAATAAAAATTTTAATTGATTATTTATCATTTTTAAATTCTAAATTTAATACATTCGTCTGCCAAATTAAATAATAATTAAATTTAATTATTCCTTTCGTACTAAACTATATTATATAATAAAATAGATAAAAACCAACCTGACTTTCGTCGGTCTAAACTCAGATCATGTGATAAATTACTAGTTGAACAAACTAACATACTAAATTTCTTCACCTAATTGTAATATCAATCCAACATCGAGGTCATAATCTATTTTATCAATATGATCTTTCCAAAATAATAATGCTGTTATCCCTAGAGTATCTTATTCATTTAATCATTTATATGGCTCAAAAAATTGTTTATTAATAAATTTCAATCACCCCAATTAAACTTTTCCCCGCACAATTGTGCGGGGAAAAGTTAAGATTCATAGGGTCTTCTCGTCACATTTTAACATTTTAAAATTTGCATTAAATTTTTAAATTCAATTTATCTTGATAAAAAAAGCATTAATTCATTAATCCATTCTCTTAGCATTCATTTAAAATCTTATTTCAATACCTTCACATAGTCAAAATACTACGGCAATTTAATATTCATTGAGCAGAATTTATTTTATATAACACCATAAAAAATTGTTTTTAATAAACAGTTGAATTAATTATTTGCCGAATTCATATACTCAAATTTCAATATAAAAAATATAATAAATATAATTATTAAGTTAAAATATATTTATATTTTACTAATATTAACATTTTTTAATTTCTTAAAAATTTTAAAATTATTTAATTTAAATAATTTTAAAAACTAATTAAATTATTTATAACAATATAAAAAAAATTCCATTTCTCTACATTTTATATTTAAAAAATATACCTATTTTTTAAGTTTATCCTTAAAAATTTAATTTTTATTTTAATAAATTTTAAAAAATAAAAATCATCATATAGACCTAAAAATATAATTAGATATCGCTATTATCGAATGACATTTTATCCCTTAAAATATTTTAATTTATTATTTTCTATTAATAAAAACAATATAATTAGCTCTAATAGCTTCGAAAATTTAAGTTTAACTAAAACTTATTGTCAACCCCTGATGCAAAAGGTACCATAATAACTTTTTAAAATTTTTTTAAAACCTTTACAGTAAAACTAAACTAAAAATTACTTATTAAATATTATAATAATCCTTTTAAAAATAAAATTTAAAGTCATTAATATTCAATAAAAATAATTGAATATTCATAATCTCTTTGTAAAAGAGATATCTTTTTTAGATTAAATTATAAAAATCATTTTCCAATAATTTTACTCTGTTACGACTTATTTCAAAATTGAAAGCGACGGGCAATATGTACACATCTTAGAGCTATCTTCAATTAATTATTATTTAAAAGTAATTTACTCTTAAATATTTCCTAATAGTTTTCATATAAGGATAAATTTTATTAATATAATTCACCTCACTCTCAACTATTAGCTGCACCTTGATCTATTTTAAATCAATCATGAAAATTTATATTATATTATTATAATATAAAAATAACGGTATACATACTGTTTAACAAAGTTGAGTAAGATTTAAGCGTTTTATCTATAACAGGGCAAACTCCTCTAAAAAGCTTAATATACCGCCAAATTATTTTTATTTTATGATAATCATATACTTTAAAATTAAGAAAAATTAATAGGGTATCTAATCCTAGTGATTTAATATTTTATATAATACACAAGTATTAATATAACAAAAAAAATTTCACCTTATATCAATTTTTAATAATATTAATAGTTATTTTTAAAAAAAAATTTAAAAATTCAATGTGTAACCGCGACAGCTGGCACAGTGTTAGTCAATAAAAAAAAATACTACTTTTCAAAACCCGCCCCCCTGAACCTTTTTCATAGAGGTAATACTTCAATTAAATATTTACCATAATTAAATAATCTTAGCAAAAACACCAAAAATTTAACAGACTTTTTTTGGTGTTTTTGCTAAGATTACTTTTTATATTATAATTGTATATATTTTTTTATTAAAAAATATATTTTTAAATATTTAAAAATAATATAATTGTTAAATATTTAATTTCAAAGTGATTTTGGTAAAAATCACTTAATATATTAAAATCTTTGTCAATTAAGATATTTTTTTTATTTTTTAACAATATCAATAGCTGTATATTAATCATCAATTTTATTTATTATAAAATGGCATTTATATACTAAATGAATAAATTTAACATTAAATGAACTTAAAAATGAAATAAATGATTATAGCTAAAAGCTTTAGAATTTTCTTTTTCTTCTTTAAATTTGCAATTTAATAAATTTTAAATTATTTAAAACTCAAAAGAGATCTCTCTTCATAAATCCCCAAAATTTACATATTTAATATACTATCTTTTGAATAAAGTGCCTGATAAAAGGGTTATCATGATATGATAAATTATATTTTAATATCTTTATTATAATAAATCTTAATTCTAATAAAACAAATTATTATCTTTAAATTCAAAATTTAAAATGAAAACACTAAGAATTATAAAGTAAGCTAAAAAAGCTAGCAGGTTCATACCCTGAATATGATTTTTCCTTTATTACATTTTACTTCCTATAAAAATTACTTCTATAATTATATTAACCTTTTCAATTTTATTGTCGATTTTTTCCTTTAATTGATTTCAATTATGGATTTCCATAGAAATTAATATAATTAGATTTCTACCTCTTATATTTAATGATAGAAAATCTATAAATTCAATATTAAAATATTTTTTTATTCAATCTATTGCATCTAGATTATTTATACTATTTATAATTTTATTTTCTTTATTTTCTATTAATATTTATATAATTATAATTATATTATCCATACTTACAAAATTAGGAATATTTCCTATCTTTACATGATTTCCTCAAGTAGTTAGTAATTCTAATTGATTAACAAATTTCATTTTAATATCAGTACAAAAATTAATCCCAATTAATATTTTATCTATATTCAATCACAACTTTATATTATTATCTTTAACATTAATTATATCTTCATTGATTTCAATTACAGGTATATGAAATCAAAACAATCTAAAAATTGTAATAGCTTTTTCCTCAATAAACCACATATCATGAATTATTATACCAATAATATTTAACTTATCAGTATGATTTTTATATTTTCTTATTTACTCAATCATTATTTTAGTTATATTAACATTCTTCTCTTATTTAAATATTAATTCTATAATAAATTTAAAATTAGTAAAAAACTACTACAATAATTTAATAGTTTTAATTATATTCTGAAATTTAGGTGGACTACCACCACTTATTGGATTCTTACCTAAGTGAATAGTTGCTTCTATTATAGTAGAAAAATCATTTTCTCTAACCATAATTATAATATTATCTTCATTTATCAGACTATATGTATATTCTAAAATTATATTTCCTATTCTAGCATCATCAGTAATAATTCTTAAAAATTCATTTAATTTAAATAGTTTTATAATATCATTAATAATTTTTTCTACATTTATTATCCCCATTATAACTATTATTTAAGATTTTAAGTTAAATAAACTATTTACCTTCAAAGTAAAAATTACATGTTGTAAGTCTAAAAA